GAAAAGTTATTCAACCTTAGTATAGAGAAAAACACTATAATTATTTTTAAGGGATTAGTACAGGTCAGCTGAAAACCTCACGGCTATTACACCCCCCGCCTATCTAAGTGGTAATCTTCCACCCCCTCTTAAGAAAATTTTACTAAAGGAGAGTTTCTCGCCTAATGGTCGATTATCTCTTCTCGATGTAGCTACCCGGCGATGCCCCTTAGGGAACAACCGGAACACAAGGGATCGAGTTTTCCCGGTCCTCTCGTACTAAGGTCTAGTCCTCGGAATTTTCAAACACCCACAGAAGATAGGGACCAAACTGTCTCACGACGTTCTAAACCCAACTCACGTACCACTTTCGTCGGCGAACAGCCGAACCCTTGGAACCTTTTCCAGCTCCAGGATGTGATGAGTCGACATCGAGGTGCCAAACGAACCCGTCGATAGGGGCTCTAGAGGATCATTAGCCTGTTATCCCCGGCGTACCTTTTATCCATTGCGCGATGGCCTTTCCACGAAGAACCACCGGATCACTATGACCGACTTACGTCTCTGATCGAAATGTCTTTCTTTCAGTCAAGCAGGCTTATACCATTATACTCGATTCCCCTTAAAAGGAGATGAACCTACCTTTGTATGCCTCCGTTACTCTTTAGGAGGCGACCGCCCCAGTCAAACTACCCAGCAAACACTGTCCCTTAGTTAGTAAGACAACAGATCTCTGGGTGGTATTTCACTATCGCTTCATCAATCCCTAACGAGAAAGAATCATAAGCTCCCACCTATTCTACACTAGAGTCTTTGACCTACAATATTTGCTTATAGTAAAGGTGCACGGGGTCTTTCCGTCCAGCTGTGGGATGGCCGCATCTTCACGACCTATGTAATTTCACTGAGTCCCTGTTGGAGACAGCGGGGAAGTCGTTACACCATTCATGCGGGTCGGAACTTACCCGACAAGGAATTTCGCTACCTTAGGACCGTCATAGTTACAGCCGCCGTTTACCGGGGTTTGACCTCAATGCGTAAACATCAAAGCTTCACCTACCGGCACCGGGCAGGTGTCAGTCCCTATACATCCTCTTACGAGTTAGCAGAGACCTGTGTTTTTAATAAACAGTCGCCACCCCCGATTTTGTGACAAAGACAAAAGCTTGCGCTACATATCTTTACTCCTTATTCCGAAGTTACAGAGTCATTTTGCCGAGTTCCTTCAACAGGGTTATCTCAAGGCCTTAGTGTTCTCCACCCGTCCACCTGAGGCGGTTTAAGGTACGGTATAAATAAAGTACCTTTTTCTTGGAAAAAATAACTCACCCTTGACAAATTCAAGAATAAGGTGAATTTTTCGTCAGCGACTTTAAACAGTTTAATCTTACCCATTACTATAAGCCTTGGCTTAACAGCTTAGGGACCGTTTTAAATTGAGGTATTACCCTCTCACGACCCAGTTTTACTTAAGATCGGAAACCTTGGACTTACGGCCACAATGCTTTAATTTCATTGTTTTATGCTACTCATGCAAGTATTCTCACTTCCGATATCTTGATCTTAACTTACGTCAAAACTTCTACAACCTACGGAATGTTCTGCTACCACAAAAAAGAACTAATTAAGTTTTTTGTCTGGGGCTTCGGTAATAGTTTTAAGCCCTCAAAATTGGCGGGACTTTTACTCTAGGTCAGTGAGCTGTTACGCTATCTTAAAAGGATGGCTGCTTCCAAGCCTACCTCCTGACGGTCTCAGAGCGGAAATCACCTTTACCACTGAAACTATTTTATGGACCTTAGCCTACAGTCTGGGCTGTTTCCCTCTTGAGTATGAATCTTAGCATACATACTCTGTCTGCCCTAAATGAAAAATTTGTATTCGGAGTTTGCTAAAGTTTAGTAAGAGAAGATCTCCCCCTTGCTTACACAGTGCTCTACCCCAAATTTACTATTTAGGACGCTCTACTTCAATAGATTTCGCAGAAATCCAGCTATCACCGACTTTGATTGGCCTTTCACCCCTAAACTCAAGTCATCCCAGTATTTTGCCACATACACGGGTTCGGCCCTCCAAAGAGTGTTGCCACTACAATATCAGCCTGCTCAAGTTTAGATCAGCCGGTTTCGGGTACTTAACAAAGGACTTTATAGCGCCACATCGGACTCGATTTATCTTCGCCTACACTTTGAATTAGCTTAAGCTTGCCCTTTATTAAGATTCACTTGCCCATTATACAAAAGGTATGCCGTTGCTTTTTATAGCTTCGACTCAAATATGAAGTTTCAGGATCTTTGCACTGTCACAACTTCTTTTTCACCTTTCCCTCACGGTACTTGTTCACTATCGGTAAGAAAAATAATTATAGGCTTTGAGGGTGGTCCCCCAATACTCAGACAAGGTAAACTTGCCTCGTCTTATTTTCACGAATAAAAAAGAATTACAGGACTAACACCTTCTAAGGTAGAACTTGTATTAAAAAATAAAAGTTCTTTTCATCCTTAATAATAATAATATCGTTTTGCCTTTTTATCGCTTTCGCTCACCACTACTAACGATATCTCGGTTGATTTGGTCTACAGGGTACTGAGATGTTTCACTTCCCCTTAATACTGACTACGCAGTGGGCTTTTTAGCCCCGGTTTCCCATTTTAGGTTGGTTGACGTCACAGGCTTTCCTCGTGTCAACACTTTCGCGATTGTCCGCGCCTATATTTTTCTTCCAAGGCATTCACTTCACACTAAACTAGTATATTAAAGATAAACCATTACACGGGTATTTCAATACTGAATATAATAACAACAAATAGCTATAAAAATTTTCTAAAATGAGATAATAGGCTAAATCAAGAGAATAGGATTTGAACCTATGACTTTTCGCTCCCAAAGCGAACACGCTACCACTGCGTCACCTCTCGAATCGCATAATACCCAAAGTAAACCCTTAAAATTGTTTTATTTTAAACAAAGATTAACGGTCTACTTCACCAAAAACAATATCTTGTGTTCCAATAATAGTTACAACATCAGCTAACATATGAGAATTCGCCATAAAATTAAGAGCTTGAAGATGAGAGAACCCTGGAGCCTTAATTTTACAACGGTATGGCCGATTAGTCCCATCAGAAACTAAATACACGCCAAACTCCCCTTTGGGGGCTTCAGTAGCAGTGTAGGTTTCACCCGAAGGTACAGTGACTCCTTCGGTATACAATTTAAAATGGTGTATTAAAGCTTCCATACTTTGTTTAACATCTGCACGTGACGGTGGAGTAATCTTAGCATCATCTACTTTAATGCTACCTTCAGGCATTTTATTCAAACACTGATATATTATACTAAGGGATTGTCTCATTTCCTCAACCCGTACAAGGTAACGATCGTAACAGTCGCCTGTCTTACCAACAACCCCTTGAAACGACAACTCTGAGTACGCGTCATACGGTTCATTTTTACGCAAATCCCATCGAATCCCAGATCCACGTAACATAACACCAGAAAAACCCCAATCAATGGCCTCTTGGGCACTTACCACCCCAATATCCACTAATCTTTCCTGCCATATCCGATTATCTGTCAACATTTCTTCAATTTCATCTAAACGTTGACCAAATTGCGCGGCGAAAGAAAATATATCCTCTATCAAACCAATAGTGGTATCTTGGCTAACACCACCCGGACGAAAATAACTAGCATGCATACGTGCACCACTAACCCTTTCATAAAATTCCATTAACTTTTCTCTTTCTTCGAATGCCCACAAAAAAGGTGTCATAGCCCCCACGTCCATTGCATGACACCCTACGGCTAAAAGATGATTTAAAATTCTAGTTATTTCTGCAAAAAGTACTCTAATATACTGAGCCCGTTTAGGTACTGAAATCTGTAATAAATTTTCAACAGCTAAAGAATAGGTATGCTCTTGGCACATCATTGAAACATAATCCAAACGATCAAAGTAAGGTAAAGCTTGAAAATAAGTTTTAGCCTCTATCAACTTTTCAGTACCCCTATGAAGTAACCCTATATGGGGGTCAGCCCTTTGAACTACTTCACCATTAAGTTCTAAAATAAGGCGTAAAACCCCATGTGCTGCTGGGTGCTGGGGACCAAAATTTATTGTAAAATGTTTAAGTTTTTTATTAAATTCTTTTTTTTTTAATGACATAATGAAAAATGTAACAGGCTATTATACCTTTTCAACCCAAAATACTTAAATGCAAACATTTACCCTTTTTTCACATAACAAGTATTTAAAATTAGCGCCAGAAGGATTTGAACCCACGACCTTCAGGGCATGAGCCTGATGAGCTAACCTGCCTGCTCTATAGCGCAACCCTTTAAAAATAAGTTATTTATGTTAAAGCCATGTTTCCCACAAAAGTAGTATGTGTGGCTATCTAAATAAGGACGCTCGAGTTCGATAAGAGTTCGGGTATAGATCTAGATAAAGAGGCGAACCTCCTAATTATATATTCCAGCCGCAGGTTCCCCTACGACTACCTTGTTACGACTTCATCCCGGTTACTTACCTGTCCTTTAAAGAGAATTCCCAAACTAACTTAAACCTAGTAAATATCTGAACCAAATAGTATTAAGTTTGAATGGTTTATTCCAAAATCTTCTGGCCAAGTCAACTCCCAGGACGTGACGGGCGGTGTGTGCAAGGCCCAGTGACGTATTCACCGCGACATCCTGATTCGCGATTACTAGTGATTCCAACTTCATGAGGGCGAGTTGCAGCCCTCAATCCGAACTAAGAAAAGGTTTAAAGATTGGCTCCGGATTACTCCCTCGCAACTTGTTGTCCTCCCCATTGTAGCACGTGTGTAGCCCAGTTCATAAGGGCCATGAAGACTTGACCTCATCCCTACCTTCCTCCCGCTTAGCGCTGGCAGTGTCTATTCAGTTTATTTATTGGTAAAGACCATTTCAAAACACAAAAGAGATAAGGGTTGCGCTCAGTTACAGGAATTAACCGTACATCTCACGACACGAGCTGACGACAGCCATGCAACACCTGAAAGTCCCAAAATTCTTAACGTCTCCGAAAGAACGACAGACTTACTAGAACTGGTAAGGTTACGCGCGTATTATCGCATTAAACCACATGCTCCACCACTTGTTTGAACCCCCGCCAATTCCGTTGATTTTTAAGCTTGCGCTCGTACTCCTCAGGCGGAGTGCTTAATGCCTTAGCTATGTCTTCTAGATTTCTAAAAGCTAGCACTCATCGTTGACAGCGTAGACTACCAGGGTCTCAAATCCTGTTCGCTACCTACGCCTTCGCCCCTCAGCGTCAGTACTGAACAAGAAAATCGCTTTCGCACATGATGTTCTCTTCCACTTATCTGGATTCTAACCCTAATTGAAAAATTCCATCTTCCTCTGTCAGACTCAAGTTTTCCTGTTTTAAATGCCTACCTATAGTTAAGCTACAGTTTTTGACAAATAACATATCAAAAAACCACCTACGGGCCCTTTACGCCCAGTTATGACGAATAAGGCTTGCCCCCTCCGTATTACCGCGACTGCTGGCACGAAGTTAGTCGGGACTTATTCTTAATTTACTGTCATTATCCTCAATTAAAAAAGAGGTTTACAACCTAAGCCTTCAATCCCTCACCAAGCCTTGCTGGATCAAGCTTTCGCTCATTGTCCAATATTCCTTACTGCTGCCTTCAAATGAAACCTGGGCCTTGTCTCAGTCCCAGTGTGATTGATCGTCCTATCAGACCAACTAAGCATCATTGGCTTGGTAAGCTTCACCTCACCAACTACCTAATACTGAACCTAATCATCTTCAACCGGCGGACCTTTATATATTTATTCGGTATTTTCCTGTTGCCTTCTCCCCTGAGGGATGGGATTATTCCGAAGTTGAAGCCAGATATTAGCCTATTACTCACCCGTACGCTATGGCTTTAACCATTCAACTCGCATGTATTCAAGCAGGCTTATAGCCTTCACTCTGAGCCAGGATCAAACTCATTTTTTTTAATACCACATTTACGTATTATTACGGTATAGTGGAATTTTATTGTGATTGTCTTTAATATAGTATTTATTATATTAAAACACGAAATTTCTTAATATACCCCTTTTCAATATAACTTCTTTTTCTCTAATACTGTAGGTAGTGTTATTCCAACGTATAAACTTTTTGTACACCCTACACCTTAGTTTTTTTGTGGCAAAACTAAAAATTTACAAATCTTTTTTACCAAATTTCCCAACAAACAAAGATATTTCCGTCTGTTCTTTAGGTCGTTTACCTGTCCATACCGGGTGGTTATTAAGATCTAAATTTTTAGAACCCAAATCTTTTTGCGAAAAATAGCTAGGTAAAATTAAAAAACTAAGACTACCATCTGAAAATACACTACCTAATGTTTTTGATTTTAATAACAATTTCATTTAGGATAAGGTGGGATTTGAACCCACGGTAGTTTTAACTACATCAGTTTTCAAAACTGGTGCCATAAACCACTCGACCACTTATCCAATATCACCTTTAATCATTTTATAGGATATAGATAAGATATAAACGGGTAAGGGATAAATTGGGATTTAAACTTAAATTTATTGGTATAAATTAATATTCTTTTCCTCTAAAACAACTTTAAATTTAACTCCATTTAAATATTTTAGAATATCTATAAAAGCTAGTATTTTTGACGAACTACGCGACTTAATGATAAAATAACTTCGATACTCCCGTCTTTCAAACTGGTCTTTAGCAGCTTTATTACCTAAAGGAGAACGTAGCAAAGTAAAGCACTTTATACTTGTGGGCAACCCCGTAGAAGGAATAGATAAAGGTAACAAAAGTGCCAAATAATTTAAACTTTTAAAGTCAGTCGACATAGACCAAACTTTACATATATATATAATACTTTTTTTATACTGCGCCATATATTTAATACAAAATCCTGAAATAATTTTATACCATACTATCTAACTCGAAAAAGACGGGATTTGAACCCGCGACCACTGGTATGACAAACCAGCACTCTACCAACTGAGTTACTTTTTCTTTTTGGAGGTGGTAGGATTCGAACCCACGCTACATTAAAAATATAGATTGATTTAGCAAACCAAGGCTTTCAACCACTCAGCAACACCTCCAAAAGCTACTTTTCCAAGGCTTTAATATTAAATTACTATTATTAACTTCACACTGGAAGCTTAAAAATTTATAATTTTGTACACAAAAGGTTACTGGTTTATAGTTTGTTATCTAGAATCAACTGTCACTTTTAAGTGTTTAATCCTAGATTTTAAACTAAACGCTAAAGAAGGTAATATAAAACGTACAACTACCAAATAAAAATTAAAAACTATCAAAATTAGCCAGAAAACCTGGTTGAAAAAAGTCATTGTATCAAATTGAGGCATATAATATATCTACAAAACAAAAAAGATCAACTAAAATAAGTACAAATATTCTATTAGCAATAGTTTACCTTAGTATTGAAGGTAGAGCTATTCCAACACCTAAACTTTACGTACACTTTGCTCACCTATAATACTTTTATTTAAAGGGATATTGCTAATACTACCAACATGCTTTCCGTAAACCCGGAAAAGAGCCTTTTGATACCAAACGTCTAAATTGAAGACGAGATAATTTATAAAAACTTATAACAGACCTAGATCTGGTAGTATCCACACAGTGATTATGAACTCTACTTAAGCTACTTTTTCTAGGCAATTTAGATTTTTCTAATTGGGCCCACCAACGTAAAGAAATATCTAAATTTTGGTTTGTTGCTACAGCTCGCAATGCTTTACGACGAGACTCATATAAAGCAAAAGATTGGCGACGTTTATAATCCATAAATTTCATTCCCAATCTAAACTACCAATTTGCCAAGCATATATAAACCCAATAACTAACTCAAAAAGAAAATCCATCATGGACCAATACCCAATAGAAGGTAATTCACTTAATGAAACTGCCCATGGGAAAAGAAAAACAGTTTCGATATCAAATAAAAGGAATAAAATAGCAACTAAATAAAAACGTACATCAAAAGCATTACGAGCATCCTCATAAGGGTCAAACCCACATTCATACGATGATAATTTTTCGCTATCTGATTCCGAAAAAGCTACTACATAAGAAGCACCAAAAATAAGAGAGGCTAAAACAAGACTAAAGACTAAAAAAATTAATACTGGATAATATTCTTTTAAAAAAAACATGCTATTATGAAATTAAACGCGGGTTAGACCAACAAACCGGACATAATTCAATAACTCCACCTGAAGTTTCACTTTTTAACACACTTTCTTTAAACATACCAATCTCAGAATGTCCACCTCTGTTAGAAGTACCTAGTGAATCATTCCCCCCAATTTGATGAGTATACCTCACACATCGTGTACAAACAATACACCTACGCAATACTGTTTTTATAAGCCCGCCCCAAAACGTGTCACCTAGAGAGTTTTTAAAAAACAAAAATCTACCTCTATCCGACCCAAAATTAAAACTTTGTTCTTGAAGCTCACATTCACCACCCTGATCACATACCGGGCAATCTAAGGGGTGGTGAAGTAAAAGTAATTCCATCACAGATTCTTGTGCCTTACGTACCAATGCCGTATTTGTAAAAATTCTTAAATTAGGTAAAAAAGGCAATGCACATGATGCTTGAGGTTTTGGAGAATTACTCACTTCAACAAGGCACATTCTACAATTACCTGCAATAAAGAGCTTATCATGATAACAGAACCGTGGGATATTTGCACCAGCCGCTTGACAAGCCTGTATAACTGTAGAACCTTTTTTTACCCAAACAAGAAGATCATTAATTGATATATTAAGCATAATTAGGGTAAAACTTCTAAATCACGAGAACGGTTAGGGTTCAATAATGATTTTTCTTTTACAGAAAAAACAGCATTTTTAGATTCGCGACCTAACTGCCGGTATAAAGATTCAGGACAATTTTTTTGCAATGTTAAACTAATAGCTCCCACCATAGCTATTAAAAGGATTACCCCAGCTATTATTAATAATATTGCATGAGTAGAGTATAAAAGATAACTAGGGTCATTTAATGCACAAGAGGAATCAAACTCTATAAACCACATTGTATTTAACCCATACGACCCTTCCACACTTTCTTTATGGAACAACAAACGTAAAAACTCTGCTAATCCTTCGGAATCACATAAATGCTGCCACATTTCAATTCTTTCTTCCATAAAGTCTTTAAAAGTTTTTTTAGATTCTTTAGCTGATGGCTCAGGTTCACCTTTTCTTTTTCGCTTACTTCGCTCCTGAAACCTTTTTAAATTATCGTTAACTGTTTTATTAATAATTACTGGGTGAAATATATTTCTTATCTCTTCTTCATAAGATACTAAACTAAACGAAACTAATGAACCCATATAAACTGTGGACAATATATTTAGTAATTTTTGTAAATCTTTACTATATATTACAGCGGTCAAAAAAAATAAAAAAATTAAAGCCCCCAAGTATAGAAAACGTTTTTTTTTTGCAGACCAGGGGCTTTCAATAGCTTTTACGTCTAGCATCATAACAACGAATAACACCAATACTGCAATCGCACCAGCGTAAACCAAGAGAAAAAGTAAAGCCATAAATTCTAACCCCAATAAAAATGAAATTGCAGAACCTAAAAAGAAAAGTAATACAAGATAAAGACCACTATATACTGGGTTTTGAGTACTAGTAACTTTAACCCCTAGGGTACCCCCAAGAATTGCAATAAGAATAAAAATTATAGGATCGACCATAATACAATAAAGGCTAACAGCGCTAAAATACGTGAAAATTTAAAACCAAATACAAAACAAATACCAAATAAAAAGTTACTCCACCCTAAAATTACTAAATAATGGTATAAGTAACCTGAATGCCATGCTCGAGATTTATTTACTTGATCCATAAGAACATTCGATATACCAAAAGGGCCTAAGCTTTCGATAAGACCACGATCAATAGATTTATAAGTGAAATGATAACCAAAGTCTAATAATTTTTGGGTTACGACTTCATTATAAATTTTATCAAAGAACCATTTACGGTTTAAAAAAGTATAAAATCTTCGACCTAAAAATGAAGTCTTCATCAAAAATAAATTATAATTATACCTTTTATACAAAATAAAGGAAGCCCCCCCCCCAATAATACTACATAAAAGAGGGAAAATTTTTATATCAGTTGACATAAACTCTGCATCTACAAGACTCAAATTACTAGGCATACAAAACAATGCATTCCCCCAAAAATCTGTACCTAAACCAATAAAAAGGTCCCGCCCCAAATACCCAATAAACATACTAGGAATAGCCAAGATACCTAAAACCAAACCCATTGGCCAACCACCTTCTGAAGCAGAAAGTAATAATGCCCTACTACCATTAGGCTCCGCTAAAAAACATAAAGCTAAAAGTCGTATAGAATAAAAAGCAGTACAAAAAGCCGCGAAACTACCTAACCAATATGCGAAATGAGAGGCGTTAGAATAAGTAGCGTAACCTATCTCCAATATAACATCTTTTGAATAAAACCCTGTTAAAAAAGGCATACCCATAAGAGCTAAAGAACCAATTACCATCATCGCGTATGTGAAAGGTAATAAACGGCGCAACCCTCCCATTTTACGCATATCTTGTTCGTCTCCAACTGCGTGAATTACGGAACCTGCACCAAGAAAAAGGAGAGCCTTAAAAAAAGCATGGTTTCCTAAATGGAATACTGCTACAGAATAATTAGAAAGCCCACAAGCGAAAACCATATAACCTAATTGGCTACAAGTGGAATAAGCGATAACCCGCTTTAAATCATTTTGGACTAAAGCCGTTGTAGCTGCAAAAAACGCTGTCATACCACCAACTATACTTATTACTATAAGCGCTTTGGGGCAATATTCTAACAAAGGAGAACAACGAGCTAATAAAAAAACACCAGCGGTAACCATAGTTGCTGCGTGAATAAGAGCGGAAACCGGAGTCGGCCCTTCCATAGCATCAGGTAACCAAGTGTGTAACCCTAATTGAGCAGATTTACCTACAGCGCCAACAAATAACAGAATCCCTATAAGATTAAGAGCCCCAAATTCTATATTAAAAAAAGTTAAACTAAACGAAGATAGTTGGGGTGCTAAAGCAAAAACAGTAGCGTAATCAACAGCACCAAAACAAATAAAAATCCCAAAAATCCCTAAAGCTAACCCAAAATCACCAACTCTATTAACCAACATAGCTTTAATTGCCGCTTTATTAGCCTGTATACGGGTAAACCAAAAATTAATCAATAAATAAGAACATAGACCAACCCCCTCCCAACCAACAAACATTTGAACAAAATTATCTGCCGTAACTAATATCAACATAAAAAATGTGAATAGTGACAAGTAACTCATAAAGCGAGGCAAGTGGGGGTCACCCCCCATATACTCTATAGAGTATAAATGGACAAGAGTTGAAATAAAAGTAACCACAATAAGCATAACGACAGTTAAACTGTCAAAGCAAAAAGCCCAATCAACATGGAAAGAATCAGACTCTAACCAAGGCATTAAATAAAGATAAGTTGAACTCCCTCCTAAACCTACCTCATAAAAAGCAAGACCACTTAAAAAAAAACTAAGACTAATACAAGATATAGTCACTAAACCAGCACCGCGGCCTCCAAGGAAACGCCCAAAAAATCCTGCGACAAGAGAACCAAGTAGGGGTAGAAAAACTATGTTTAAATACATCTTAGTCCTTTACGGGACTTGAACCCGTACCTTTACCATAAATGGTACTATCCTTCTAGATATTAAACTAAGCATTAGACTAAAAGAACTTTTAAACTAATATAACCTACAACCACAAATCAACCCATACCAAATTTGAAACTGTTGCATGCATTGCAGAAAAGAATAAGTTGGGGTAAATACCCATAAAAAGGGTACCTATAACAAGAGGTAAAAAAACCATAAATTCTCGCAAACTTAAATCAAGACCACTCATTTTAATATTACCATAAGCTATACGGTTAAATAACCAAAGGGAATACCCGCCACCTAAAATCATTGAGGTAGCTGCAAAAAAGCACGCTGTACTGTTCGCCTCAAAAGCTGAAACTAGTAGAAGGAATTCTCCTATAAAGCTGGATGTACCCGGCAGACCTAAATTAGCCATTGTAAAAAAAAGGAAAATAATTATAAAGATTGGCATAGTATGCGTAAGCCCCCCATAATATTTAACTACACGGCTATGCCAGCGATCATACAACACCCCAATAATAAGAAAAAGCGCAGAAGATACAAACCCATGGCTTAAACTTTGTAAAATCGCTGCCTCTACTCCAATTACTGTACCTGTAAATAAACCTATCATTACTAAATTCATATGGGCTACTGAAGTATAAGCAATCAAACGTTTTAAATCTGTTTGACGAATAGCTGTTAATGAAGTATATACCACACCCATCAAGCTAAGACTAAAAATAAAAGGTGTAAAATAAACAGAAGCTAATGGGAAAAGACTTAAAGAAAAACGTAAAAACCCATAAGACCCCAATTTCAATAAAATACCTGCTAAAATTACTGAACCAGCTGTAGGGGCTTCCACATGAGCTTCAGGAAGCCAAATATGTACAGGCAACATAGGAACCTTCGCGGCAAATGACGCAAAGAAAGCAAGCCATAACCACTTTTGATCATAAGATGAAAAATTTATAACTGACAATGCTTCATAATTTGTACTACCAGCAAATAAGTAGATATAGACTATACCTATAAGCATAAATAAAGATCCTAAAAGGGTATACAAAAAAAACATATAAGCGGCCCGTATTTTTCTTTCACGTGACCCATATATACCAATAACCAAAAACATTGGTATTAAAACAGCCTCGAAAAAGATATAAAAAAATAATAGATCTAAATTCGTAAAGACTAAAAGTAAAACAAATTCCATACCCAAGAAACTTATTAAATAAGTTTTTACTTCCCCTTTATCAAAAGACCATGAAGCCAGTAAACAAAGAGGAAAAATTAATGTTGTCAAAATAATAAAAAACAAAGAGATACCGTCAACACCTAAAATTAAATTAATATTAGATATGGGTAACCACAAACTGTCTACCACAAATTGAAACTTAGGTGTTGAATGGTCAAAACCTAACCATAAAAATAATGAAGAGACAAAAACCGCCGATGTAATACCGAGAGCAAATTGCCGCATAATTAACTTTTGACTAGAAGGAATAAAAATTAAACCAACAATTCCCATAAGAAGAATAAGGAATAAAAAGGTTAAGAGCATAATCTTTTACCAACCCAAGTTAAATATTCGTCTTGGTTAACCGCTTGGACTACAATAGGCATAAACCCATGGTTAACCCCACAAAGTTCACTACATTGACCATAAAAAACTCCTTCTCTTTTAATAAAAAGAAAAACTTGATTTAATCTACCCGGGCATGCGTCTACTTTCACCCCTAAGCTTGGTACTGCCCAAGAATGAAGAACATCTGCTGATGTTACGAGGACACGTATATGTGTATTAATAGGCACAACTAAACGATTATCCACCTCAAGTAGGCGAAAAACTTTCCCAGCTTTCCCAGTACCTGATACTTCAGGAATAACTAAATCGTCATCAGTGATAAGATATGAATCAAAATTAATACGTTGCCTTTCTGTCACCTCTCCCTCTTTATGGCGCTCAATTAAATCATGAATCATTTTTATTTGAGTTTTTAAAGATTTATTTTTATCTCCCTCTTCATTGGCAATCGAAAGCAAAGCTTCATACAACATATTTTTAACATCATCCGCAGTGTTTTGATCTACAGTTTCAATTAATTCTTTAAACGTTTGTAAAACTTCACCACGTAACCCCGTATGAGTATAAGTAATTTCTCTATTTTCTAATTTAGATAGCATTTCTTTTATCTCTTCTTTTGATTTTTTATTACCTGAGTTGCCATCGTCACAAAAAGCATCAGAACCACTTAGACCATTATCATTCGCTAAAGTACTATTAGGCTCAATTACAGAAACATCAGAAAATTGACGATTGAAAGGTTTAACAGTATCCGGTATAAGGGTATCCAAACTCCTTGATACTCTCGCTGCGAACCATTTAACATTAGCTAATTCCGCCTTTGCTTTTAACACCTCACACGACGATTTTGCTTGTAAACTTCCTGGGTCCAAAATAGTATCAATAGCTGAAGAAGAGGCTAAAGCTTGTTTAATGCCATTTGAACTATTCTCTAAGCTATTATCTGTTGCAGTTTGAAGGGCTAAAAGGCTCTCTATAGAGCTGTTTTCGCTAGACTTAGAAAGAATTGAAAGATCCTCCGATGTTTTATCTAATATTTTACGGGCATGATTAAGTATATATGAGGCCTCTTCATAATCTGAAATAGCAGCGCTTGCGTCAACCTTAAGCGTTTTTATCCATACGGAATCTACAGCGGATTCAATCATATCTGAAATATTATAACCAGGTGTTTCAAAAATAAAAACTGGTTTGGTGGACCCTGAAATAGCTGATGCTTTATATAGGTCATTATCCAACATATTGATTATAACTTTTAAATAATCAGAATTTTCAGTATTGTAAATAGATATTACTTTTTCACGTACAACATGGACTAAATTTAGTTGGAGGTCCCCAATATATGTTTCAACATCTATTATATTTTCATTATTAGAGTACCCCGAAACAGAATCAACATCAAGTTTTAAAAAATCTATCAAAGCTTTGCCTTTTTTTAACTCCACTTCAATTAACTTAATAAAAGATTCTGTTAAAGATTGTTCAAAATTAGATAACATTATTTTAGACTCTTCTAATACAGCTTCTGAACCTTTTAACTGAGCCTTTACTGTTATGAGATCTTCATTATGTATTTCCCATAAAAAGTTGTCAAAGTATTCATTAGCTTTATCCATTACTTTGGGTAACTCATAAATAATTGGTGTATCATCAAGTCTTTTCTCTGTATTGTAGACATACCCTTTAACGACTTCTAGTCTATCTTTAGCATTCTCTAAATCTAATTTAGCTGCGTTTACCAAAGAAACTGCTTGATCAAATTCAGATTTTACACTATCATATTTTTCGATAAGACTATCTAACACCATCTTTGGCGTAATAGAATTAAAACCTAATCCAACACCAGTTAATTTTTCTTTAGATGCATTAAAAAAGGACTCAGCACCCTTTGAAACCGCTTCTGCTCTATTTGACACTGCCTTAAACTTATCAAACGCCATTTGAGATCTTTCTAACCTAATATCGGCTCTATTTGATACTGCTTTATAGTTGTTCAGTTCACCCTTAGCATTTGATAAGATATCTTTACCTCTTTCGAATTCCTCCGAGACTGGTATTATTTGTTTTTCTAGAGCCATAAATTCTGCTTCTGAACTATCCGCTATTGAATTACATTTACTTAATTCTTCCGCAGTCAAGCCAGATTGAAACCTGGCTAAAATTGTATTGGCACTTTTTAACTCTTCATGAGCAAGCATAAATTTAAGCTCATGACTGTCTAAAATTTTTTTTGACTCAGATTTTAGTTTTTCATCCCAACCATCATAACCATCTTTAAGTAATACTTTACTCCGTATTATAGATGGGTCTTTTAAAGCCCACTCAGCATCAGCTTGAAAATACTCTGCAGTTAATGCATTAACCTGTGAGGCAAGTAAATCAATTTTTGCCCATTTCGCACTAGCTTTGGCGTTACTCAACTCTGTTTTTGCATTTTCTAATTCATTATCAAAAAATTTAAATTCTACATTAGCGGTATCCCACTCAAACTCACTACTATACCCCTCTCGTTCAGATCGAGTTAATCTTAATTGATGAGCAATTAGTTGAGTATCAATTAAATTATTTTCTGCAATTTCTGCTTCTACTAAGGCTTTGTCAAGTCTTATTCTCCCTTCGTCCAAATTAGCCATCATTTCCTCTATAGGTATTTTTATCTCCCCACGGGCAAGAGCTCTAAGGCATACACACTCGGCCTCAAAAACTTGTGTTAAAGCTCTACTTAATTCTGTCTCAGCCCCTTCATAAAAATTTTCGGCTGATCTAAGTTCTAACCATTTATAACTGGCTTCATCTACTTTATTTAGCTCCTCAACAATAGAAACTATGTTAGGATCTAAACCTCCAGAGTTACCATCACTTGGAGAAGTATTCCCTGGTTTAATTTCATCTAAAGATGTGAATAAATCCATTGTTTTTGCCGTTAGTTCAGTTTCATTGATAATCCTTATGTATTGCTTAAAGAATTTTAAAACTTTAATAACCAAATCTTGCTGCTCTTTAATAAGTGAGCCTTCTGCTAACTGCCCTTTAACCTCAGATAAAATAGACACCATTTCCCCTGTTAAGTGTGACTCTAAAGGGGCATAAAATTCTTTTCTACCCTCATTACCTAAAATATTTATAACAAGCCATTCTAAACGACGAGATAACATTTCAGTCTCATCTTTAGGTAAATTTTCTATATCTTTTTCAAATGACTCTAAAAACTCTTTAACTATACCTATTTGAGTTTGTTTCTCACCTTTAGCCACCTCTACACGGCTATACTCTATTAAATCAACCATATCTTTTAAAGCTTTATAACTTATCTCAACTTTATCTAAATTATCTTTTTTAATAACTGGTGACACTTCAAAGTCAGAGCACTCATATGACCAATACCATTGGTGACCAACAACCTTAATAGTAAGACTAGGATCTATAACCTCATCCATTGCATATAATAAGTTGTATGAGGGTACACTAATAATCATTAATATACCGGCTGGAATAATTGTCCAAACAACTTCAAGCAATGTTGAGTGGTTAAAGCCTACAGCGTCTTTATGATCTGCCTCATTAAATAATGTTAAAGATTTATATAGTAACCAACCTACAAGACAAGCAATAAATAACATAAAAGTCATTAACAACCCATTAAAAAAAATGATACCCTCCATTATTGGGGTAGCAGGATCTTGAAAACCTACTTGCCACGGATGCGAGGCATCCATACTCCCAACGGAACAGTAGTATAAGGAAAAAAAAACAATTAAAGTTATTCTAATGATATTTTTATGTGAAAATTTCATGATACGAGCATAATTAAACAAAAACCAACATTTAATTCCGAATACCCCTTTTTATTTTTACTTCCCTTTTGCAACACGCATATTTAATACCCGAACTGCAAGCATTTTTTCTAACCAACCTATAAATAACCCACCAAAAACAAAAAAAGCAAAATAACCTATAGAAACGGCAGCCCCAACTACTTTAAAATAATCATCCACTGGTGTAGTTCCTGACCAAGCCAATAAACAAAAGTCAGCAACAAAAAACCAAAAAACTACAGCGTAAATTGGGCGGAAATTGCCACTACGTAATATAGATGTATTCAAAAGAGGGTATATAAAAATGATAGCTATAGCCCCACCCATAGTAAGGATACCCCCAACTTTATTCGGGATAACCCGCAAAATAGCATAAAAAGGTAAAAAATACCATTCAGGAACAATATGCGCTGGAGTCCCATAAGGATCCGCTTCTAAATAATTATCTGGGTCTCCTAAACTATTAGGAAAATAAAATATAACGATAGACAACATTGATAACAAAAAAAAAAAAGCTACTAAATCTTTTACATAAATATAAGGGTAAAAATTTATATTAGCTGTTTTTGTTTTTATACCTAAAGGGTTATTAGAACCATCTTTATGCAACAGACCTAAATGAACAAATACCAAACCAGCAATAATAAAAGGTAATAAATAATGTAAACTAAAAAAACGATTCAAAGTTGGGTTACCCACCGTAAACCCTCCCCACAACCACATAACAACTTCTTTCCCTATAAAAGGGAAAATAGAAAATAGACTTGTAATAACGGTAGCACCCCAAAAACTCATTTGGCCCCATGGTAAAACATAACCAATAAAAGCTGTTGCCATCATTAAAACATAAATAATCCCCCCAGACCACCATAATTGCTGTCTAGGCTCCATATAAGAGCCATAATATAAACCTCTAAAAATATGTGCATAAACAACAATAAAGAAAAAAGATGCACCATTAGCGTGCATATACCGAATTAACCAACCACTTTTAACATCACGCATAATATGCTCCACACTTGAAAAAGCATAATGGGTTTCCCCCGCATAATGCATAGCTAAAAAAGCTCCACTAAGTATTTGGATAACCAAACAAAAACCTGCTGTTGAACCAAAACTCCAATTATAATTTAAGTTCATAGCCGTTGGGTAATCAATAATATGAGAATCTACCCAACTAAGTATAGCGTTTACATTAAACCTTGACATTAACTGATTAAATTCTTTTGTGACCAAGGGACATGAAAATTAAATGACCGAAACTCCTGACTTAATTCAATAGCTTCACAAACAACAACACGTTGATCTTCATCATACCGTAATTCAAAATACCCACTTAGCGGAAAATCTTTTCTTAACGGATGACCCTCAAACCCATAGTCTGTTAGAATACGACGTAAATCTGGATGATTAGAAAAAAAAACTCCAAATAAATCCCAAATTTCACGTTCCCACCAATTTGCTGAAGGGAAAAGACCAACTACAGAAGGTAAAGGATTTATTTCATCCGTATGTGTTTTAATCCGAAGCCGTGAATTAGATCTTACATTTAAAAGATCATAAACAATTTCAAAACGCTCTTCTCTTTCTGGGTAATCTACACCTGAAATAGAAGTAAGCATTTGAAAATTACCATTACTATGATGATGTAAAAAAGTTAATGTAGCCAACAAATATTTTTTGGATACGCTAATAACAATCTCATGCCCAAACACCTGGAAAGTTTGAACAGGTACAAGTCTCGTAAGACTTGTAGCGTATACAATTAAAGAACTAAACATTTTTTAAATATTAAAATTATCGTGCAAATCAATCCTTTACGGGAATTGAACCCGTGTTTTCGCCGTGAAAAGGCAACGTCCTAACCATTAGACGAAAAGGACTTATGAAAATAGCTTTAATACTTTAACCAAGAACCTTTATTTTGGGCCTGGATCGAATTGAACGATCGACTTTACGCTTATCAGGCGTACACTCTACCACTGAGTTACAAGCCCGGGCACAACTACCTTAACTTTTATTTAAATTACCCTCACAATTTTTAACAACAAAACCTTCTATAATTAATGCTTATTTATTGCCTGATTCTGTAGATCTACTAGGTAACACCGGAAAAGCAAGCCCTCTACCCTTTACCCAAGGGTTTGATTCTTCCACAGATCCTCGTGTAAGGGTAATGTATACAACAAGGAAAAAAAATAATGATGCGATAGACGATAAAATTGACCCGAAAGACGCTAAACCATTCCATCCTGCATAAGAGTCTGGGTAGTCTGGTATACGTCGTGGCATACCCGCAAGGCCTAAGAAGTGCATTGGGAAAAAAGTCAAATTAACACCTAAGAACATAAGCCAAAAATGAATTTGACCTAAGATTTCCGGATAAGCTAAACCTGTCATTTTACCTATCCAAAAATAAAAAGCTGCAAACATTGTAAAAGCTGCCCCCATACTCAATACATAATGGAAATGGGCCACAACATAATAAGTATCATGCAAAGCAATATCAACACCAGAATTTGCTAAAACAACACCAGTTAATCCCCCTATAGTAAAAAGGAAAAGGAAACCAATGGAGAATAACATAGGGGTTTTCAAACGAATAGAACCCCCCCATAAAGTAGCGATCCAACTAAAAATTTTAATACCTGTTGGTACGGCAATAATCATAGTAGCTGCTGTAAAATAAGCTCTTGTATCGATATCTAAACCTACTGTGAACATGTGGTGAGCCCAAACAATAAAACCAAGTATACCTATTGAAAGCATAGCGTAAACCATACCTAAATACCCAAACACAGGTTTTCTAGCAAAAGTAGACAATATATGGCTAACAATACCAAATCCCGGTAAAATTAAAATGTACACTTCAGGGTGCCCAAAAAACCAAAATAAATGCTGATACAATACTGGATCACCACCACCAGCAGGGTCAAAAAAAGTAGTATTAAAATTACGATCTGTTAATAACATGGTAACAGCCCCTGCTAAAACGGGAAGTGATAACAACAATAAAAAAGCTGTAATTAAAACAGACCAGACAAAAAGAGGCAATCTATCCATTGTCATACCAGGAGCTCTCATGTTAAAAATAGTTGTGATAAAATTTATAGCCCCTAAAATAGAAGCAGCACCTGAAAGGTGAAGGCTAAATATCGCTAAATCAACAGAAGGACCTGAGTGTGCTTGAATACCACTAAGAGGTGGGTATACCGTCCAACCTGTACCAGCCCCAGATTCCACTAATGAAGAAGCTAAAAGAAGGATTAAAGAAGGGGGCAACAACCAAAAACTAATGTTATTCATACGAGGAAAAGCCATATCGGGGGCACCAATCATTAAAGGTACAAACCAATTCCCGAATCCACCAATAAGAATTGGCATAACCATAAAAAAAATCATTAAAAAAGCGTGTGCAGTTACAATAACATTATATAACTGATGGTTCCCTCCTAAAAATTGATTGCCAGGGCTAGCCAATTGTAAACGGATAAGAACAGACATTGCTGTCCCGAGGACACCTGAGAAACCACCAAAAATTAAATATAATGTACCAATATCTTTATGATTAGTGGAAAATAACCACCTTGAAGAGAAACCACTCAATGACGAGCTAATAACCGATAGAGACCATAATTGCGATAAAGGTTTAGAATGTGTAGTAAAAGACATTAGCTAATTATTAAAACATAAAACCTAGCCCTAACTTGTATGTTATAAGATAAAATAAATTTGGACTAAGCATAAAAAAGATAATAGTTAAACTGCTTAAAACTAGAACCATTGCCGCACCTTTTGATAAGGGCGCAAAAAAAAACCAATTCTTGTTACTCTCAAAGTAGAAAATCTTTATCAAACGTATATAATAAAAAGCTGAAATAACACTAGTAATAACAACAAAAATAGCTATAATATAAAATGATGAATCCACTAAACTTACAAAAATATTTAATTTAGCAAAAAACCCACCAAAAGGTGGTATACCAGCTAACGAAAAAATCATTAATGCAACCCCAAACCCCATTAACGGATTTGATCGAACTAAACCGATAGAATCTGAAAAAGTTAAAAGGGTACTCCCAGTGTTCGAAGATAAATCGAGATGGACTATATAAACCCATAAAAATGATGCCGTAAGCATATAAACCAAAAGATAAAAGAACACCCCTTGTATACCTTCTATATTGCCGCTAGCTAACCCAAGACATAAAAAGCCCACATGACCCACACTACTAAAAGCAAGAAGGCGCTTTATTTTTATCTCCCCTAAACCACAAACGCACCCTATAAAAAGACTAATAAGGCCACATATACAAAAGAAATTTTCCCATAAACTAGGAAAGAACGACCAAAAACTTGTAAAGGATAAACGCAAAATTACAACAAAAAAAGCAAATTTAGGTACAACAGCGAAAATAAAACCCACTAAAGTAGGGGCTCCTTCATATACGTCTGCGATCCACATATGGTACGGAGCTGCACCTATTTTAAATAACAAAGCAGAAACTACACACACAAGCCCCAAATATACAAAAGGCGAAGTTGTTGTTAAATTTTCTGTTAATAAAGCTAAAGAACCCAAATTAGTGGTACCCATAGCGAAATAAATTAAAGAAGCACCAAATAGGAAAAAAATAGAAGCGACCGAACCCAAAATAAAATATTTTAACCCAGCCTCAGCGGAAAAGTAAGAATTCTTTTTCCAAGCGGCTAATACATAAAAAATCAACGACAAAAACTCCATACTTAAATACACAGAAAGAAGATCATATGAAGAAATCAAAAGACATAAACTTAAACCAATACTAATAATAAAAACAAAAAACTCATAAGCTCTGAAGCGAGCTGAAAACATATAAGCTTCACTTACTAATACACAAAAAAGAAGACCTAAGAAAATAATTACTTTAGACCAAGTCCCTATGTTATCAGTAACAAAAATAGCATTCCATAGAGTTTGAGAATCCACAGGATTATTAAGTACTAGGAGTAAACTTAAAAACAAAATAGTTGACGTTAACCTAACCATACTTGGAGTAAGATAAGTATAGAGTGAAGCGGCCGACACCCCTAAAAAACTACCATGTAATAAAACAACTAAGATGGAAATGGCAAGAAATAGCTCAGGCAAAAAAGCCGCGGTGTCATTTTGGAATATTAAAGCGAATTTCATGCGTTACATTTTATAGGATTCGAACCTACGACCCACGATTTAGAAGACCGATGCTCTATCCACTGAGCTAAAAATGCTTAGAGACAAATATTAAAAAAAATTATCTAAATTTTCCACTCCCTAATTACTAAAAAAAAGAATAATAATTTAATTATTAATGAAGAACAATCGCGTCATTTATATAAATACAACTTAAAATTGTAAAAACATAAGCTTGGATTAAAGCAACTGCTAATTCAAGTCCAAAAAGAATTACCAATACTGCTAATGGTACTATATGGGCAAACAACAATAATCCACCACTACCCATCATAGCCCAAGCAAACCCAGCAATTACTTTTAGTAATGTATGACCTGCCATCATATTGGCAAAAAGACGAACAGCCAGACTAAGGGGTTTAAACACATATGAAACTATTTCTATTGGTACCAATAAAAAAGCTAAAACCATAGACGTTCCCCCAGGTAAAAATAAACTTAGCATATGGAAACCATGCTTTGACGCACAAATAATCATTACACCAACAAATACTGTCAAAGCCAAAACCATTGTCTGGATAAGATGACTCGTTATAGTAAAAGAGTACGGTACAAGTCCTGAAACATTAGATATTAAAATAAAACTAAAAATTACAAATAAAAAAGGAAAATATTTTTGTCCTTGCTGACCGACACTATCCCATACAAGACCCGCGGTACTTAAATAAAGACCCTCTAAAACTAATTGCCACCTAGTAGGGAAACAACTTAAACCATAGACTGAAAGACAATAATAAATAAAAACAAAAAAAGATAAACCAACGCATGTTGTTACCATTGCGTTAGTTATTGAAAAATCAAATAAACCAACACCGAGACTTAAAAAAGGAAGTATTTGAAATTGTTCTAGTGGACTGTAAAACATGTATATATAATATTATAAACTGAATAGTTAGCTACCAAACTTTAAAAACATATTTAAAGAATTTATTTTGCGTACTTTTTTTAATTAATTGTAAAAATTCCAAAAATAATGTAATATAAAATTATAACTACTTTACTTTGAAAGAATTCACATTAGAACCCCCCCCCCCCTTAGAAACATTCTTTGTCAACAGGAAACTTTTTCTAATAGCGCCCCCCAAATTTACGTCAATAAACAATTTATTTAAGTCGTGTTCGAACCGATTTAAAAAACTAACATTAATGATACCACCCAGTTTAAAATAAATTGGATTTAGGTTCTTATTAAAAAGACTAATGTTTTCACGATAAATACCAATATCATTTTTTTCCTTATTAAAATTAACTAAAATCTGTAAAGAACCCAATAAACCCTGGAAATCATAATTAAAGCTGCTACTACCATCTATTCTGGGAGTAAAAAGAACTTCCTCAGACAACTTATAGATACATTTTACAAACGTGTAAAAACGACCATTATACCTAAACGATAAAGTAGGATAAATATTGTAATAAACATTATAATATTCTGTGGATGCCTTATTATGAGTACTAATTGCTAAATACCCCAAATTAAATATCGTACCCCCTAAAAAAGAAAGTAAATACTTTGATTTTATAGCACCTGATATATCTTTTACTATATTCACAGATTTATAAATTTTAGAGTTAGGGGCTATTAAAAGAGAATACGAATATTTTCTTTTAACAGCCGTGCTATCTTTAACCTTATAAAGAGGTAATTTTTTATTGGTATTACTAACAAATCCTAAATAGCAATAATTATTCCTGTCACCCCCTATAAAATTTCTAATTTCAACAGAATTCACTAAAGACTTGGTATTTAACTCAATTAGAAGAAGGCCCTTAGAAATCAATTTCAGACGATTACTTAAGTACCCATCAAAAGAAATAGGCACTCTTTTGCGTATACACGTAATAAGACATAGCAACAAATCTCTCTCAAAAAAGTCTTGAATATATATTCTAAAATATTCTTCCACAAAAAATTCCACGTCTTCATAAAAATCCTCAAAAAAAAATAAACAATTATTTTGAAACAATAATAAAAAGTGATAATTAATATACTTAAAAAAACCTGATTCTAGAAACTTCAAGAACTTTGGGCTGTTTTGAAGGGTGAGTAAAAAATACTCACTAAAATACTCTAAAATATACTTTTCAGTCCGTCCAAGAAAATATTTAGATAAATAAATCTCACAATATATAATATTAGTATACTCACTAAAATTATATGACCAAAGGCGGAGCTTAGAATATTTCTTAAATACAGGGCTGACTAAATAAAAATTGGCTAAATCAGCTTCACTGTATTTTTTAGCCTTTACCATAAAATAAAACTAGGCTATTACATTAAACCCCCACCAATAAATTGTAAGAAAAAGGAATAGCCACACAACATCAACAAAATGCCAATACCACGCAGCAGCCTCAAACCCAAAATGATGCTGACGGCTAAAATGATCTTGAGACAACCTTAAAGTACAAACCCCTAAAAAGATTGTTCCAATAATAACATGAAATCCATGGAAACCTGTAGCCATATAAAATACAGAACCATACACCCCATCTGACATGCCAAAAGGAGCATGCATATATTCCACACCTTGCATACCTGTAAAGGCAATTGCAAACGCTAATGTTATACCTAAACCTTGTAACGCTTCTTTTTTAAAACCAGCGACAATAGCATGGTGAGCCCATGTTACACTCGCCCCAGAAGAAAGTAATAAAATAGTGTTTAAAAATGGCAAACCCCAAGGGCTAATAGCCTCAACTCCTAATGGGGGCCAAACTCCTCCAATATTAAAAACAGGAGAAATAGACGAGGTAAAAAAAGCCCAAAAAAAAGCGAAAAAAAACATAATTTCAGATACAATAAACAGTATCATACCCATACGTAATCCCTGTTGAACAGCTGAGGTGTGTTGCCCCTCAAATAAACCCTCCCGTATAACATCTCTCCACCAAGTAAACATAACGTATAAAATAGTAAAAACCCCTAAACAAAGTAATTCTCCCCCCCCTTTATAGTTATGCATAAATAGCACTCCACCAAAAGTTAAACTTAAGCCACCTAAAGCAGCCACTAAAGGCCAGGGGCTAGGGTCAACTAAATGAAATGGGTGCCGTTGAACCATTTTAGCTTTAGCTTTCATTAAAATGAACCAGAAGGAGGTAGGATTCGAACCTACGATGGAAGAACCAACAGATTTACAATCTGCCACTATTAACCACTCAGTCACTCCTTCAAACTTTAATTTTATCTAGACACTTTAGGTTTTGTACGAAATTTTTTACGACGAACTTTAACAGGGCGACACCCATTGTGAGGGGAGCGTGTACTGAGGGACAAAAAAGTAATTTTAATCCCTTTTTTTTTACTAAGACCTCTTAAAACCCCTCTACGCCCCTTATTTATCCCAGACCCAAGGAAAATCATAAATTCTGTATAGCCTAATTCAACAGCTTTATTTCCAATTAAATTACCTAAAAGTAACCCACGTGTATAAAGGTTTTCCCGCTCATTATACTCATTCTCATAAGAAGGAACCCGTAAGGAACAACTAGTTTTTACTTTTTTTTCATCAGTATCCAATAGTGTACAAAAAACATTTCTTTTTGTCGATTTAATAAGAATAATCCCCTTCTTTTCTTTAAGACTTTTGAACAAACCTTTATTTTGACCATCTACAACCCCTTCGGTTACCAAATTTGACACCGACATTTTAACAGAATTAAATAATAAATTTGTATCGTCTATTTTAACTAACATTAAGTTTTAATGTTGGTCGTTTTTTTGCATTAGTATGAGTACGTTGACCCCTGACTGGTAGACCTTTACGATGACGTAAACCACGATATGTTGAAAGAACACATAAACGACGAATCTTATCATTTTTAAAGCGACGAAGATCAGCACCTAAAATAAGAGGGGTAGCCTCCGCTAAGTTTTCTAAATTCTTACCCTTAAAGAAAGTAACATGACTGCCACGTGAATCTGAACCGAAACCAGCTTTTTTGCATAAAATTTTAGATTGGGACAACCCGATACCATAAATGTGAGACACAGACTGCACCAATACTTTGTCTTCTGGAATAGGGGTACCGATAATAAAAGGCATAACTAGATATTTAATATATTATATGAAAGAAAAAACACAAATTTTTATTACCCCTCCTCTTAAGTCTAAAAGGCTAGCATGGAACCATTCCACCGGCCGTAATAATAAAGGGCATATAACTGCGTGGCACCGTGGTGGTGGTCATTCACGCTTATATAGGAGGATCGATCTAAAGCGAAAATCAACACAGGGAATAGTCGTAGGTTTAGAATATGATCCAAATAGATCCGCCTTTTTAGCACGAATTTTTAACCCGGATACTAAAAAACATAATTATATAATAGCACCTACTAAAATAAAAAAAGGTGATATTATAAGATCAAACTCAACACGTAGTGGTTTTCAAAACGGTCATAGTAAAACCTTACAAAATATACTAACAGGGAGTCTAATTTACAACTTAAGCTTATACCCTGGGAAAGATGGTAAAATTTTAAGAGCTCCTGGGGCGTTTGGTCGAATTTTAAAAAGAACTAAAACCTTGGCTAAAATTCGTCTTAAATCTGGGCAATACCGCTGGTTCGATATAAAAACAATAGCAACCAACGGTGTAGTTAGTAATGCAGATTCACGCTTTACAAAACTTCAAAAAGCAGGTCAATCCAGATGGTTGGGAAGACGACCAATCGTTAGAGGAGTAGCGATGAACCCAATTGACCACCCACATGGTGGGGGTGAAGGAAAAACCTCAGGTGGCCGACCCTCTGTAACCCCATGGGGCAAACCAACAAAAGGCCCATGGACACGTACTAATAGAAAACAACCAAAACCTAATGTCAAGATCTAATTGGAAAACACCATTTATAGACAAAAGCCTTTTAAAAAGATTAATACCACAACACGAAAAAAAACCTATATGGTCTAGACGTTCTACTATTTATCCAGCCGCTGTTGGTTTAAAATTACAAATATACAATGGTAAAGACATGATTAGTCGCAAAATTAAACCTGAAATGGTCGGTCATAAATTAGGGGAATTTGTGACCACACGAAAAAATTTTATAGCAAAAACAAAAAAAGTAATACCCACTAAAAAAAAATAAATGGCACAAAAAGCTCACCCAACTATTTTACGCCCAGGTAATAACCTCTACCAAGGGTGTACACACTGGGACGAACCGAAATTCTTCTATATTTTTAAAATGATTCAAAAACTAATAGAATCATGCTGCCTAGGAACAACTCATTATTTAGATAAAATAAAAATTAACCGATGTCTTGGCCTAATTCTTATAGAGACTGATCTGGTGCACTTACACTTTCGTTCAAAACGACGTTTAAAATCTAGACGTTACAAAGAAAACCAAATAATTAACAAGAAACAATCCTGGACTGTAGTCGCATGTCGGATGCAAAGTGCTGCGGAATTAATACAAAAATTTACAGGCACAAAAAAAGTCACTTTACGAGTTAATAGGTTAAAAACTTACACTAGATCTGTCCCTAAGCCTGCTAGGAGGCAAATGGCTTATTTCACAAAAAGTTTTAATCATATCAGGTATGATTATGCCCGTTATGGTATGCAACTTATGTATTTACTTATAAAAAATAAAGCGAGCGCCGCAAGCCTAACTAGGTTTTTAACACAAAATATATGCTCAAGACAAAGAAGAAAAAGACATTACCAATTTTTAGCGTATATTAAACAAGGATTCCAAGCATTACAAGAATACAAAAAAATACAAGGCTTAAAAATACAAATAAAAGGGAGATTTACCCATAAAGCAAAAGGTAGAAGCAGAATTTGGAAATACCAAATGGGGCAAATGCCTATTAGTCAATTAAATAAAACCATACAAGCAGAATATGCACAAACACAAACTGGTTATGGTAGCGTTGGATTAAAAATTTGGATATGTAATTAAGAGAAACAAAATGAATGATACTACAACCTAAAAAAACCAAATATCGTAAATACTTTAAACCACGGGGATTACCTAATACCTCAACTAAAGTCCACAAACTAACAGAATTAACCTGTTTTGCTGTGATTGCAATGGAATCCGGTTATTTAAACGGTCGCCAAATTGAGGCAGCCCGACAAAATATTAGACGTAAAGTTAAACGAGAAGGTAGACTTGAAATTCTTGTTTTTCCCGATATTGCTATAAGCCGTAAAGCCTCAGCAGCCCGTATGGGAAAAGGTAAAGGTAAAGTGGACCACTGGATTGCTTCTATAGCGGCTGGCCAGACTATGTTTTTACTTTATGGTATAGATGCTGAACAAGGGGTACCAGCTTTACACTCGGGGGCTAATAAACTTCCACTAAAAAATAAAATTTATCAATTATAAACTATGTTTACACCTAGAAAAAGACATCTCCGAAAAAAAAGGTTTTTTTTACCTAAACAAGGTACTTTCGCTCTATTTAATGGAAGCAACTTAAAAGCTTCTCAAATATCAAAAATACGGTTATTATTACAAAATGCAAAATTATATTCCGTACCTTTATATCTTAAACCTCCTAAACTCGGTATAGGATGCCCTATTATCATGATAATTTATAAAACATTGGGAGACTTACAAACAAATGTTCCTGAAATAGCTTTACAACTGGATTGCCTAGGGATCTCTATAGAGAAAAAATGGTATTCTATTAATTTTTTAGAAAAAAGTAATACTAGATTCCTAAATAAAAAAGCTTTAAGCCTCCTTTTAGTCAAACATAGAGCTATAAATAAAGATTAACGTTAAAATACTATTATCACAAGAAAATTTTATAAATGGGCTAATACAAACGCAGTGAGCACTCAGAGAAAAATATAACGTTTGTTACACATTACTTTAATACCATCAGATAAGTTAAAACTATACCTATTTAACTACAATACTATTTCAACTCTAAACTTAAAAAACAAAGCGAAAAAAGGGATTTGAACCCTCAACTTTAAGCTTGGCAAGCTTACACTCTACCAATTGAGTTACTTCCGCTTTTCCTCTTCTCCATTATATAAAAAACAAATCTGTAGACCATGCCCTAAAACATTAGTCTCGAATCTATCTTTTGTTGTAAAGTGGAATTGACACTGAAGAGAACTGATTTCTTCAAAATAAGGAAACAATGGTACCAATTCCTCAAAAGAAAAAATATCTTTTAAAACAAAACAATATATATTTTTGTGAGCCGGTGTTAACAAACCCTCAAATTGACGTACACGTGGTAGCACGTGAAATAATAATTTATAATAAAAAAGGTACATGGCGCCTCCCCTTAAAGTGACTTTACCCCCTAAACCCTCTCTCGCCCCACCATTCCTTTGTAGAGAAGGCTTTTGTTGTATAAAATAAGGCTTTTGACCACCAATAATACTCAATGCTCCTAGGCAAGCGATTACATAATTTTCATCTGAGCTTTCCCCACCTAAACAAATAGATACTTTTTTGGGGGCAGATAACAACGAGACCGTTGGGATGTTTTCACTAAGAATTAAATCTTTTTGAACGACCCCGTAATAATGCTTTTCAAAAGGGTACATAGAAACAATTATATAATTTTTTTAGCCATCGCTGCTAATTTAGCCCATTTTAAACCCCTCAATCTTCTTGGCAATATAGCGGATATTCTAGTTCCAAGAGGTTTTTGTTGCGCGGTAATAAGGGCTACTGAATTTGAAGAAAACGAGACACCTACACCAGCTTTATCACGAAAAAGTCTACGAGTTTGTACAATAACACCATGATGAACTTCTGACTTATTCATTTTTAATCTAACTCTTCGACCATAACGGGGTCGAAGACTTTGAACTGCTACAAGTATAACGTCTCCTACATTCGCGTATGCATTACCACTCTTTTTTTTAACTTTAATGCATTTAACCAGTTTTGCTCCTGAATTATCTACAACTTTAAGAAGACTTTGGGTTCTAATCATGTTTATTACTTCCAGCCGGATTCGAACCAGCACGTCAAAAGACAAAAGATTTTGAATCTGCCGTGTCTACCAATTTCACCATGGAAGCCTACCCCATTAAGACTTCAACAATGAAGCCTGATCAATACGTATACTACCTCTAACTCGAAAATAAACTAAAATAATAGCTAAACCTATGGATGATTCACAAGCCGCTATTATCAGAATAAAAATAGCAAAAATTTGACCCATTAAATCTCCTAGGCATACAGAAAAAACAATAAAATTTAAGCTTACTGAAAGAAGAGCAAGTTCTAAAGACATCAAAACAACTACAATATTTGTTCTGTTTAAAATAACACCTCCAACCCCTATAATAAATAATAAAGCAGCGATAAAGAAAAAATGAATAAAGTCCATAATTAATTTTTGAAAATTAGAATATCAATAACGAACACCAAAATGAATTCTACGTTTATTAGATACAGCTAACTTATTTAAACTATACCTTTTACTGACAACTGCTCCTTTGTTCTGAGATGCTTTAAGTAATTCCTTACTTAAATTTTCCCATAAAGGGGACACTGCAGACCGGTCTCTGCTTGACTTTAATAATGACCTCATACCGAGATTTAAACCACAAATAGGCGAAATTACTCGGGGTAAGTAAACATTAAAAGATTGCTTATTACGGCGAGCCCTTGGTTTTGGCTTAAGACGAACACCTATATCTTGTCTCACCGCAAGAATACCTAAATAAAAAATATGTATTGCCCGCCCAGGGTAATCACGATCAAGAGATTGAAGAGCTTTATTTAAAACATTTTCCGCTTTAGAACGCTTACCATCACGCATTAAAAGATTAATCATTTTATTCACTAAAGGGTCACTTTTAATACCTAAAAATTTACTAGATTTTGTTTGTTCATGTGAACTAATTAAAATATTTTTATCAAGTTCATACATTTCCTATTATTGACTTTAAATACTGTTCAACAACTAACACCCTTTATCTATTTTTTTTGTACCATATTTGGAACGTGAAGTTTTACGTCCTGGCAATCCCTCTAAATCTAGTTTATTCCGAATTAGACGATATTTAACCCCAGGAAGATCTGGTATTCTACCCCCACGCACTAAAACTTGTGAGTGTTCCTGTAACCTGTGAACCTGACCCGGTATATAGGCTGTCAATTTTACTTTGTTTGATAACCGAACTTTAACAACCTTACGCCTAGCTGAATTAGGTTTTTTAGGAGAACAAACGAATACTTTTAAACAAATACCCCTTTTCTGAGGGCACCCACGAAGACCCACACTCTTCACTTTTGTTTGTTTTTTCCCTTGACTTTTGTTAAACCATTGGTTGGTATTTGGTCTTGACATTACCAAGGAGGGGAGTTGAACCCCTATCCCGTGAGGGACTGGAACCTAAACCCAGCGTGTATACCAATTCCACCACCTTAGCTTTTGGAGTCGGAGGGTTCGAACCTCCGGTCCCCGTACCAAAAACGGGCGCCTTACCAACTTGGCTAGACTCCAGGTATAAAACATTAAAACTCGGTTTGGCAGGGATTGAACCTACATTGTTAGCTTCATGAGAACTATGTTTTACCAATTAAACTACAAACCGACGTACTATCCTGCTTTTTTAAAAATTTTAATTTTTTGTTTAACCCATTTAATAATCTGTGGGAAGTCAGCAAAAAAAAGAAGACCGAGAAAAAATAAAAATAAAAACTGCAAAAAACTTATTCTCATATTAATTAGGGTTTAAATTTTTAAACTTGAGTTGAACAACAGAAAGAGAGGGACTTGAACCCCCAACCTTTGGCTTTGGAGACCAAAGTTCTACCAATTGAACTATCTTCCCTTGACCCCCTTTTTTTATGGACAGACTTAAAATATCAATATATTATTTACAAGAACTTAACTATCGTTTAGCTTACGCTATTTTTGGAACCATTTTTCTGTTCAGTATCACTTATACGTATAAACAAGGGTTAATTTTTTTATTTTTACCTAAAGGATTATCACATTTTGTTAGTACGGGCTTAACTGAAATATTTTTTACTTATTTACAACTTTGTATTATTTTTAGTTTTAGCTTTGGTCTTGGTATAGCATTAATACAACTATACCTTTTTTTACGCCCTGGGCTATACACTTTCGAGGCTAAAACAACTTTTAATATTCTAATCTCGGCACTTCTATTTTATATTTGTTTATATGTGTTTATATTTCCCATAATCGTTAAATTATTGTGGGAAATATTTTCAGCGTATTCCCAAAACTTTACAGCGATCGATTTAACTTTTGAACCAAGACTACAAGATTATTTGACTCATTTAAAACAATTAAGCAAAGCATTAACTATTAGTTTTCCTTGCCTAATTATATTGAATATTTTACAAATTTATACCAGTAGGAACATTTGGGTAAAATATCGTGGAATAGCCTATATAACAGCTTTTTCTATAGCGGCTTTTATAACTCCACCAGATGTTTTAAGTCAAACGTTGATAGGGATACCCTTAATTATAATTTATGAAATTCAGTTAAATTTTTGGTCTTTACATGAAGAATATAAAAAACAATTATTAATTAGGCAACCAATCGAATCCCATAAGAATCCCCATAGAAAAAAAAAATAAAGCTAAAGCCAGGGGTAAGAAACATTTCCAACCCAACTTCATTAATTGGTCATATCGGTAACGAGGTAAAATAGCCCGCATAACGATAAACAAAATAACAAAAAAACAAATTTTTAAACCAAACCAAATACCATCAGGTAAAATACCTATACCAAATGGGGATAACCACCCCCCAAAAAAACATATAGAGGTTAATCCCCCCATAACCAACATATTGGCGTACTCCCCTAAAAAAAATAAAGCGAATCCCATCGCTGAATATTCTACATTATATCCTGATACTAACTCTGCTTCTGCTTCTGGTAAATCGAAAGGATGACGGTTAGTTTCAGCCAAACACCCAATAAAAAACATTATACTAACCGGTAACAAAGGGAAAACAAGCCAAATATCCAATTGAGCGATTACTATTTCTGTTAGATTTAAAGTACCTACGCATAAACAAACATTAATAAGGCTAATACCCATTGAAATTTCATAAGAAACCATTTGTGCCGCGGAACGTAAAGCACCTAAAAAAGCATACTTGGAATTACTTGACCAACCAGATATTAATACCCCATAAACACCCAAAGAAGAAACAGCTAAAAAATAAAGGCCACCTAACTGAGAATCCGCAATAACATTACCATAACTGAAAGGTATAACAGCCCAACTAATCAAACTTAGAATAAAAGTACAAAGGGGGGCTAACACAAAAAGCACAATATTTGCATTTGTAGGCAAAACGGTTTCTTTAACAAAAAGTTTAAGACCATCAGCTAAAGGTTGAAGTAGCCCCATATAACCAATAACGTTTGGGCCACGCCTTCTTTGAATCCCTGCCATTATTTTACGCTCCGCGAGGGTAAAATAGGCTACCGCGATCAATAAAGGTATAACAAGATCAAGAATATTTAAAAAAATAGTTAGGAAAGTTAGCCACATAGTGAATTAAATAATATAATTGTGAATAGCACCTGGAATTAATATAAAGTACTACTTATAAATAACCATACTTAGAAGACCAAAGAGCTTCATCTACGTCCACCCTAAAAGGATACATCACAGGAACACAAACGTCAGAAGAAAGAATAAAACTTAAATTTGGATAATCTGTCTGGATCCATTTTGGTGTAGGCTGAAGATGAAGCTCAAACTTAAATCGATTAGATAAACGCCAGCGCTCCAATTTAACATGAAATGAACGAAAACGTTTATAGCGGGCTACTAGCCTAGCCCTAATAGCAGAACGTTGAGAAGGGCAAAACTCAACAAAATCTCCTTTTTGCAGAATAAACCCACCGTAGCCTATTCTTTTACCATTTACTAATACCTTACTATGAAGGATAGCCTGACGGCTATAATAAATTGAATGAAAAAAACCTAAACGGTATAAGCTAACGTCCAATCGACCTTCTAAAGCCCCCACTAATTTTTGGGATGGATTCTTTAAAGAAACTAAAGGTTTACAAGATTTTTTAAAAGCTTTATGGCTTAAATCTCCATAAAAACGTCTTATACACAATAAAAGAGATAAAGTATTCCTATAACTTATACGATTATATTTAAAAGTTTGATTTGGACGAACACGAGGCTTAAGAAAATTGTAATCGTGGCATAAAGGGTGACGATACCTATTTATATTTGAAAGGGGACGATGACGGCGCTTTTGGCTTCCTAGCACCCCTATAATACTATCCCATTTAGGACGAAGAAAAGTTTTATCTTTAGATAATAAATCCCCCCAAATATCAGTTCTAGACCATAAACAAGATTTATATCTATGCTTAAACCGCATTAGTTATTGTTACTCCCCTCCCTCGAATTAAAAAAACTTTTAGATACTTTTTGGCCTTCTTTTAGACGGCCTCTACCTAAAAGACTAGAAAACACACGTCTTTTTTTTTTTGATTTCATCCGATTGCTTCTAACACAAGTCATATAAATTAAACTAAAAAACCAAGAAGACAACAAAGGGGATTCAATATTTAAATTAAAAGGATAAGATACTTTACTCATTGTTGGGCTTCCGACACCAACTAGCAACAAACATTTTCTATGAGCTTCCACTAAATTTTCTTTTTCAATATTACTTAAAACTACCAAATCGGCATCTTTTGATTTAGCTAAATAACTTCGTTTCCATTTTATATAACTTATATTAGACTCATGAGAAATACAAATTTTTAAAAGAGGGGAGTCACTAACAAAAAGGATTTTCCCCTCTGCCGATATTATATTTTTTAAAACTTCTAAAGTGGCACGTATACCATATAAACTTTTTTCAAGGTTATAAAAATAATAAATATTTCGTTTACCTAAAAGGTAAGGGTGCATTGTCTTTGAAATTAGAACATCCTCATTAAAAGGGCGAGGCACTAAATATCCAGAAGATCCAATTAAAAAAGAAATAAGACGAGAGTGCTCTGTTCTAATCATTAAGTTTTTTTACCTTCCTTATACACTATTATTTCATTCTCGTATAAAACCCCTGCCCCCTTATATGAATCGGGGTAACGGTACCTTCTTATACTGCTTGCAAAATTTTGCAAAACCCCCAAATTCGCAGAAATTAACGAAAAAGTTTTTTTACCCAAATTTACTGAAATATCATCAGGTATACACACTATAATGGGCTTACTATAACCTAAAGAAAATATAAGTTTTTCTTCCTCCTTGCGTACCCTATAACCAATACCCTTAAGTTTTAATTCTATAGTATACCCTAAAACAACCCCAAAAATAGCTTGAGTGAAAAGAGAACTTTCATAAGGTGTTAAATACGGTAAAAATAGAACCATATTACCTTTTCGGTGAAGATTACTAACGGAATCAAAAAGAACAATCCCTTTAGAGCCTGACACACTAACTTTACCGTTATTACTTGAACACCTAACACCTATAGGTAGTCGAAAAACTGGAATTGTCATGCCGCGTATGCTAAAACTTCACCACCCTCACCTTTACGTATACATTGTTCATGAGTCATAATCCCTTTTGTTGTCGATAAAATTAAAACACCAAAATCATTTGACAAGCGAGAAATATCCAATGCAGAAATATAAATACGATCACGTGGACGAGAAATAACGATAAGACGAGTACAAATTGGAGACCCATCATGGTACCTAAGAAAAACTGTAATAATACCCTCATTTGTTTTTTTGTACCCTCTAATTAAATTTTCTTTCCATAAAATATCTAGAACTTTAGCACAAAAACGTACTTCCTTAAAAGATACTCCAAGATGATAAACCATATACCCATTACGTAATCTGTTAATTATCTTTGCAAGCATTACTTTTGTTTGGGATCGGGCTTGAACCGACGACCTAAGGATTTTCAGTCCTTTACTCTACCAACTGAGCTACCCAAACCAAATATATACAAATTTTTTTAATAATTTATCTCCCCAAGTCGGACTTGAACCAACGACATTATAGTTAACAGCCACATGCTCTACCAACTGAGCTATTGAAGAAGGCCGGAGAGGGACTTGAACCCTCATTTATGGGTTTGCAACCCATCGCATTATACCTTTATACTATCTAGCCAAGGCGGGCGAGGGGACTTGAACCCCCGTCTTTCAGAACCACAACCTGACACTCTAACCAACTGAGTTACACTCGCCATTTTGCGACTTATCGGATTTGAACCGATACTCTTAAACTAGAAACAGATTTTAAGTCTGACGTGTCTACCAATTTCACCAAAGTCGCAAGAGAATAAATTTAATCTTTTTATTAAACTAAATTTATTTAGCGGAGAAGGGATTCGAACCCTTGACATTTGGGATATGATTCCAACATTCTAACCACTGAACTACACCGCCATTACTAAACAACTTCTAATATCTCTCTAAAATAATATTTTTATAATTGCAACTGGAGAATTTTCTTACAGAGCGAATAGAATCAAGAAAGCCATCATTAGAGCGAATAAGGCAATCGCCTCAGTTAAAGCGAAACCCAAAATAGCAATTCTAAATAACTCATCTTTCAGAGACGGATTACGTGCGGTACCCAAAACAAGAGCACCAAATACGGTTCCAATACCCACACCTGCTCCAGCTAAACCAATAGTAGCTAGACCAGCACCCAAAAGTTTAGCAGCTTGAACTAACATTTTAAAAGGGTTAAAAATTTAATACCGTGACACTTAAAATATAGATAAATATTATCTTAAAATGGGAGCAGAGAGGATCGAACTCCCGACTTCGTGCTTGTAAGGCACACACTCTACCACTGAGTTATGCTCCCTCTTAAATTTTAAGGAGATAAAGAGATTCGAACTCTTGACCTTACGCTTGCAAAGCACACACTCTACCAACTGAGTTATATCCCCAAAAGGGTATTAGGGGCATATTGTTAGGACACTTAAAGGGGCGCGTGTTTAGTTTTCATTATACAAATAATTGATAAAACACGTACCCCTTTAAGCAAATTTAAACCAAATTTATTTGGGCGTATTGGGAATTGAACCCAAGACCCTCGGATTAAAAGTCCACCACTCTAACCAACTGAGCTATACGCCC